GACATAATCAAAGGATCTAGACGCGTTCAAAGACGTAAAACTGTTAATTGGAAAATCCTTCAAGCAAGTCCACATTCTCCTCTTTTTTTGGACAAAATTGACAAACCCTCTTTCTTTTCTTTTGAGATTTTCGAGCCAATGAAAATCTTTTTTCTAAATTGGATGTGGAAAAAGAAAAATACAGAATTGACAATTTCGGATTATACAGAGGAAAAGAAAAATAAAAAAGAGATTAAGAAAAAAGAGGAAGCAGAGCGTATGGAAATAGCGGAAGCCTGGGAAAACACTCAAAATGCTCAAGCACTAAGAGGTCTTTTATTAGTAACCCACTGGATTATTAGAAAATATATTCTATTACCCTCATTGATAATAACTAAAAATATCGTTCGTATACTATTATTTCAATCTCCCGAATGGTCAGAGGATTTAAAGGATTGGAATAGAGAAATGTATATTAAGTGCACCTATAATGGCGTTCCATTATCCGAAACAGAATTTCCGAAAAACTGGCTAACTGAGGGTATTCAAATAAAGGTCCTTTTTCCTTTTCGTCTGAAACCTTGGCACAGATACAGATCTAAGCTACGATCCCCTCAAAAGGAAAAGGATCCAATGAAAAAAGAATTGAAAAAAATGGATTTCTTCTTTTTTACAGTTTTCGGAATGGAAGTAGAATTTCCCTTTTCTTCTTCTCCCCGAAACCGAAACCGACGTTCGTTTTTTGATCCCATTTTTAAAGAACTTAAAAAAAAAATAAAAATTTGGAAAAAGAATTTTTTTCTATTAAACGAAAGAACAAAAGAAAAAGCACAATGGATCATCCAAAGTATTCTATTTCTAAAAGAAAAAAGAAAAAAACTATCATTATCAGAATTGAAAAAAATAAACATATATGAATTGAATGAAATTCAAAAAGATTCAACAAAAAGTAAGAGTAATCCAATGATTTACGAATCCACCATTCCAATTCAATCTATTAATTGGACAGACTGTTCATTGACAGAAAAAAAAATAAAAGATCTGAATGATAGAACAAAGAAAATCATAAAACAAATAGAAAATTTTAAAAAAGACAAGAAAGAAGGTTCAGAGAGAGATATTTGTTCTAAGAAAACAACTTATGATGATAAAAGATTAGAATTACAAAAAAGAAATGTTCGATTATTCCGCAAATCACATTATTTTTTCAAATTTTTCATAGAAAGGGTATATATAGATATCTTTCTACGTATCATTAATATTCCTAAAATCAATGTACAACTTTTTCTTGAATCAACAAAAAAAATTCTTAATAAATACATTTACAATAATGAAGCAAATGAAGAAAGAAAAAGAAGTGATAAAAAAGATCAAAGTCTAATTCACTTTATTTCTACTATAAAAAAATCAATTTGTAATATTAGGAATACGAATTCACAGAATTTTTGTGACGTATCCTCTTTGTCACAAGCATATGTATTTTTTAAATTATCACAAACCCAAGTTATTAACTTAGATAAGTATAAATTAAGATCCCTTTTTGAATATCATGGAACACCTCTTTTTCTTAAGAATGAAATAAAGGATTCTTTTTTTGGAGTACAAGGAATATCTCATTCCAAATTAAAACATAAGAGCGCTCCCAATTCTGTAATGAATCAATGGACAAATTGGTTAAAAGGTCATTATCAATACGATTTATCTCAGAATGGATGGTCTAGATTAGTATCCCAAAAATGGCGAAATAAAATGAATGAACGCCATGTGGCTCAAAATAAAGATTTAACCAAATATCATTCATATGAAAAAAACGGATTAATTCTTTACAAAAAACAAGAAATAGACTCATTAACAAATCAAAAAAAAAAAATGAAAAAACAATATGGGTATGATCTTTTATCATATAAATCTATTAATTATGCAGATAAGAAGGACTCATATATTTATGGATATAGATCGTCATTCCAAGCAAATAATAACCAAGCGATTTCTTATAATTGCAACACGCGTAAAAAAAAAAAATTGGATATGACGGATGATATTCCTATCAAGAATTATATAGTAGAAGATTCTATTCTAGATATGGAAAAAAATCTGGATAGAAAGTGTTTTGATTGGAGAATTCTGAATTTTTGTCTTAGAAATCAAATGCATTTTGGGGGTTCGATCGATACCGATTATTATTTTACGCTTCATCAAGAAATCAACCCATCCAATAAAAAAAAAAACCTTTTTGATTGGATGGGAATGAATGTAGAAATACTAAATCGTTCTATAGCGAATCGGGAATCTTTTTTCTTCTCTAAAAATTGGATATTTTATAATGCATATACGAGTAACCCATGGATCATCCCAATCAAATTCCTTTTTTTTAATTTTAATGTAAATCAAAATGTTAGTGAAAAGAAAAAGATCACGGAAAAGAATAAAACAGAATATGCAAGTCGACTAAATCTTGAAGCATCCCTTTCAAAGAAAGAAAAAGATGTTAAAGAGGATTATGCAGGATCCGACATAAAAAAGGGTGTAAAAAAAGATGGATACACGAACAACATCGAAGCAGAACTTAATTGCTCCCTAAGAGGGTATTTGCCTTTTCAATTGAACTGGCATGATTGCTTAATTGAAAGAATAATGAATAATATCCAAGTATATTGTCTCCTGCTTAGACTGAAAAATCTAAAAAAAATTGCTATAGCCTCTATTCAAAGAGGAGAACTAAGTCTAGATATTATGAAAATTAAGAATCAGAAGGATTTCACTCTTACAGAATTGAATAAAAATACGGAATTGATAAAAAATGGAATATTGAGTATCGAACCAATTCGTCTGTCTAGAAGAAACCATGAACAATTTAATATGTATCAAATCATAGGCCTTTCGTTTATTCATAAGAGAAAGCACCAAATTATTAAGAAATCCATTACAAGAACAAGAGATCAAAAGCTGACTGAAAATAAAGAAAAAAAGAATTATGATTTGCTTGTTCCTGAAAATATTTTATCCGCTAGACGTCGTAGAGAATTGAGAATTCTAATTTGTTTCAATCCTAAGAATAGAAATAGTGTGCATAGAAATAAGGCATTTTACAATGAGAATAAAGTGAATAATTGCTGTCAAGTTTTGGCTACAAGTAAAGATCTTGATAGAGATAAAAAAAAACTAATTAATTTAAAGTTATTTCTTTGGCCAAATTATCGATTAGAAGATTTAGCTTGTATGAATCGCTATTGGTTTGATACCAATAATGGCAGCCGTTTCAGTATGGTAAGGATACATATGTATCCCCGATTGAAAATTAGTTAATCTACATTTTTCTTTTTTTTTTCTATTTCTCGTAACATATCTGATATGTGAAAACAAATAGATGCACATACGCATTGTCTTACCCTCTATTCTGAGGCACGATACTAATTCAATGATATATCCTACCCATTAGATCTATAACTGAATCTTCTTATTTGAAGTCTACAATTTTACTTTTGTGAATGCATAAATATAGTATTTTTTGTATACCTATTTGAATTGGGTTGATTAATCAAAATGGATTTGAAAAATCGGGAACTCTTAAGAAAATGAAGATTATTGTATATACCAAATTGAAAATGAGTGTCATTATTATTACTGATCAATAAAAATATCTAGACTCTATAAAATAAAAAAGGGGGGAAAGACAAGCTTTCATTTTTTTATGGTAAAAAAATCATTTATATCCGTTATTTCACAAGAAAAAAAAGAAGAAAACCCGGGATCGATTGAATTTCAAGTATTCAATTTCACCAATAAGATACGAAGACTTACTTCACATTTGGAATTGCACAGAAAAGACTATTTATCTCAAAGGGGTTTACGTAAAATTCTGGGAAAACGGAAACGACTCCTGTCTTATTTGTCAAAGAAAAATGGAATACGTTATAAAAAATTAATTAATCAGTTGGATATTCGGGAGCCACAAACTAATTAATTTGAAGAGTCGTTTTGAATTATTCGATTTATTAGATCTTGAATCTTGATGAACTCATTTTTGTTTTAAGCAATTCATGGAAGAATGAATCGAGGAAAAACCTATGAATGCCCCAGCTACAAGAAAAGACCTCATGATAGTCAATATGGGTCCTCACCACCCATCAATGCATGGTGTTCTTCGACTTATTGTTACTCTAGATGGTGAGGATGTTATTGATTGTGAACCAATATTGGGTTATTTACATAGAGGGATGGAAAAAATTGCAGAAAACCGAACAATTGTACAATATCTGCCTTATGTAACACGTTGGGATTATTTAGCTACTATGTTCACAGAAGCAATAACCGTAAATGGACCGGAACAGTTAGGAAATATTCAAGTACCTAAAAGAGCCAGCTATATTCGAATAATTATGTTGGAGTTGAGTCGTATAGCTTCTCACCTACTATGGCTGGGACCCTTTATGGCAGATATTGGTGCACAAACCCCTTTCTTCTATATTTTCAGAGAAAGAGAATTAATATATGATCTATTCGAAGCTGCCACAGGTATGAGAATGATGCATAATTTTTTTCGTATCGGAGGGGTAGCGGCTGATCTACCTCATGGCTGGATAGATAAATGTTTGGATTTCTGCGATTATTTTTTAACAAGGGTTGTTGAATATCAAAAACTTATTACGCGAAATCCTATTTTTTTAGAACGGGTTGAGGGAGTAGGCATTGTTGGTGGAGAGGAAGTAATAAATTGGGGTTTATCAGGACCAATGCTTCGGGCTTCCGGAATACAATGGGATCTACGTAAAGTTGATCATTATGAATGTTACGAGGAATTTGATTGGGAAGTTCAATGGCAAAAAGAAGGAGATTCATTAGCTCGTTATTTAGTACGAATTGGTGAAATGGTAGAATCCATAAAAATTATTCAACAGGCTCTGGAAGGAATTCCGGGAGGGCCATATGAGAATTTAGAAATCCGTTGCTTTGATAGAGAAAAGGATCCAGAATGGAATGATTTTGAATATCGATTCATTAGTAAAAAGCCGTCTCCGACT